TTAAAAATAAGCTAAAATTAAGCTTTTGGGCTCATACCCCAAATATAAAGGAAATACCTTTTTTTTAATAAAGTGCCTGATTAAAGGATTATTCTGATAGGATAAATTAAGTAGATAATTATTCTACCTTTATTAATTATACTTTATAGAATTAAACTATACCTAATAGTATCAAAAACTATTGTGCATCATACACTAAAATATAATATTTAAATTTATAATTTAATTTAAGAAATTAATAATTAAAATTTCTTATTTTACATCTTTTTTGCTTTAAACTCTAATAAAATATTTTTTATATTTATTCTATTTTTTAGTACATTAATTTCAATTTCATCAAATTCATGATTAGGAAGTTGAATTGGGTTAGAAATTAATTTATTAAGTTTTATTCCCTTAATTAATAATTCTAATAATATTTTATCTTCAGAAGCTTCTTTAAAATATTTTTTAATTCAATCTATTGCATCTATTAATTTATTATTTTATATTATTATAAAAATAATTTTAATAAACAACTTTGAAATAAATAATTTATTTTCAATTATAATTAATTCTTCACTTTTAATAAAAATAGGATCAGCCCCCTTTCATTTCTGATTCCCTAATATTGTTGAAGGATTATCTTGATTAAATAATTTTATTTTAATAACATGACAAAAAATTACCCCTATTATTTTAATATCTTATTATTTTAATAATAATTTTTTACATTTTATTATTATTATAAATGCCACAATTGGAGCTATTGGAGGATTTAACCAAACTTCTTTACGAAAACTTATAGCTTTTTCTTCTATTAATAATTTAAGATGAATAATTTCTGCTATAATAATTAGTGAAAATATATGAATATTTTATTTTTTTTTTTATTCCCTATTAATTAGAGTTATATGTTTTATATTTTATTTTTTAAATATATTTTTTATTAATCAATTATTTTTAATTAATATGAATTTTAACATTAAATTATTTTTATTAATTAATTTTTTATCTTTGGGGGGTTTACCTCCTTTTATTGGATTTTTCCCAAAATGAGTTATTATTAATTTTTTATTAATAAATAATTTTTATATTTTAACTTTTGTTATAATTATAATAAGATTAATTTTATTATTTTTTTACATCCGAATTTTATATTCTTCATTTTTATTTAATTATTTAAAATTAAAATGAATAAAAATTTTTATTAAAAATAAAATAATATACTTTATTAATTTTTTCTCATTAATTTCAATTTCTGGTATAATTTTAAGTACCTTTTTTTTTATATAATTTTGAAGGTTTTAAGTTAAACTAAACTAATAATCTTCAAAATTATTTATAAAGAATTATTCTTTAAGCCTTAATAAATATTTATATTTATACCTTAAAATTTGCAATTTTATATCATAATTGAATATAAGGCTTTATTCATAATAAAAAAGAATATTTCTTGTTAATAAATTTACAATTTATCGCTTAAATCTCAGCCATTTTATTACGCGAAAATGAATTTACTCAACAAATCATAAAGATATTGGAACTTTATATTTTATTTTTGGAATTTGAGCAGGAATAATTGGAACATCATTAAGTTTATTAATTCGAGCTGAATTAGGAAACCCAGGATCATTAATTGGCGATGATCAAATTTATAATACTATTGTTACAGCTCATGCTTTTATTATAATTTTTTTTATAGTTATACCTATTATAATTGGAGGATTTGGAAATTGATTAATTCCTTTAATATTAGGAGCTCCAGATATAGCTTTTCCTCGAATAAATAATATAAGATTTTGATTACTTCCTCCCTCTTTAACTCTTTTAATTTCAAGAAGAATTGTAGAAAATGGAGCTGGAACAGGATGAACAGTATACCCCCCTCTTTCATCTAACATTGCTCATAGTGGTAGATCTATTGATCTAGCAATTTTTTCTTTACATTTAGCTGGAATTTCTTCTATCTTAGGAGCTATTAATTTTATCACTACTATTATCAATATACGAATTAATGGTTTATCATTTGATCAAATACCTTTATTTATTTGAGCTGTTGGTATTACAGCTTTACTTTTATTACTTTCTTTACCAGTATTAGCTGGAGCCATTACTATATTATTAACAGATCGTAATTTAAATACTTCTTTTTTTGACCCAGCTGGTGGAGGAGATCCTATTTTATACCAACATTTATTTTGATTTTTTGGTCATCCTGAAGTTTATATTTTAATTTTACCGGGATTTGGAATAATTTCTCATATTATTTCTCAAGAGAGCGGAAAAAAAGAAACATTTGGTTCTTTAGGAATAATTTATGCTATAATAGCAATTGGATTATTAGGGTTTGTTGTATGAGCTCATCATATATTTACTGTTGGAATAGATATTGATACTCGTGCATATTTTACATCAGCTACTATAATTATTGCAGTACCAACTGGAATTAAAATTTTTAGTTGATTAGCAACTTTCCATGGTACACAAATTAATTATAGTCCTTCAATTTTATGAAGTTTAGGATTTGTATTTTTATTTACTGTTGGAGGATTAACAGGAGTAATCTTAGCTAATTCATCTATTGATGTAGCTCTCCATGATACTTATTATGTAGTAGCCCACTTTCATTATGTTCTTTCTATAGGAGCTGTATTTGCTATTATAGGAGGATTCATTCACTGATATCCTCTTTTTACTGGATTAACATTAAATCCTTTTCTTTTAAAAATTCAATTTTTTACTATATTTATTGGAGTAAATTTAACTTTTTTCCCTCAACACTTTTTAGGATTAGCAGGAATACCTCGTCGTTATTCTGATTATCCTGATGCTTATATTTCTTGAAATATTATTTCTTCTTTAGGATCTTATATTTCTTTATTGGCAGTAATATTAATTTTAATTATTATTTGAGAATCAATAATTAATCAACGAATAATTTTATTTTCATTAAATCTACCATCTTCTATTGAATGATTTCAAAATTTACCGCCAGCTGAACATTCTTATAATGAACTCCCAATTTTAAGAAATTTCTAATATGGCAGATTATATGTAATGGATTTAAACCCCATTTATAAAGGATTATCCTTTTTTTAGAAATGGCAACATGATCAAATTTAAATTTACAAAATAGAGCTTCACCATTAATAGAACAAATTATTTTTTTTCATGATCATACCTTAATTATTTTGATTATAATTACTGTTTTAGTAAGTTATCTAATATTAAGATTATTTTTTAATAAATATATTAACCGATTTTTATTAGAAGGTCAAATAATCGAATTAATTTGAACAATTTTACCAGCTATTACTTTAATTTTTATTGCTTTACCTTCTTTACGATTATTGTATCTATTAGATGAACTTAATAATCCTTTAATTACTTTAAAATCTATTGGACATCAATGATATTGAAGTTATGAATATTCAGATTTTAATAATATTGAATTTGATTCTTATATAATTCCTTCAAATGAAATAAATAATAATAGATTTCGATTATTAGATGTAGATAACCGAATTATTCTTCCAATAAATAATCAAATTCGAATTATAGTAACTGCAACTGATGTAATTCATTCATGAACTATCCCATCTTTAGGGGTAAAAGTAGATGCTAATCCTGGTCGATTAAATCAAACTAATTTCTTTATTAATCGACCAGGAATTTTTTATGGACAATGTTCTGAAATTTGTGGAGCAAATCATAGTTTTATACCAATTGTTATTGAAAGCATTTCAATTAAAAATTTTATTAATTGAATTAATAATTATTCATCATTAGATGACTGAAAGCAAGTACTGGTCTCTTAAACCTTTTTATAGTAAATTAGCAATTACTTCTAATGATTTTAAATAAAGAATTAGTTAATTTATAACATAAATATGTCAAATTTAAATTATTATTTTTATAATATTCTTTTATCCCTCAAATAATACCAATTAATTGAATTATTTCTTTTTCTTTTTTTATTTTAATTTTTATTATTTTTAATATTATAAATTATTATATTTATATTAATAAAAATAATAAAAATAATATTTTTTTTATAAAAAAAAAAAATTTATTTTGAAAATGATAACTAATGTTTTTTCGATTTTTGATCCCTCAACTAATTTATTATATTTACCTTTAAACTGAATTAGAACTTTTATTGGATTAATATTTATTCCTTATTCATTTTGATTAATCCCTAATCGATATTATTTCTTTTGAAATTTTATTTTAAATAAACTTCATAAAGAATTTAAAACCCTTTTAGGAAATAATTCTAATGGAAGAACTTTTATTTTTATTTCTATATTTACCTTTATTTTATTTAATAATTTTATAGGATTATTTCCCTACATTTTTACTAGAACTAGTCATTTAACTTTATCTTTATCTATTTCTCTACCTTTATGATTAAGTTTTATATTATATGGATGAATTAATAACACTCAACATATATTTATTCATATGATTCCTCAAGGAACCCCAAGCATCTTAATACCTTTTATAGTATTAATTGAAAGTATTAGTAATATTATTCGACCAGGAACTTTAGCAGTTCGATTAACAGCTAATATAATTGCAGGACATCTATTAATAACTTTATTAAGAGGTACTGGTTCTAATTTACCTTTTTATTTTATTTTATTTTTAATTATTATTCAAATTTTATTATTAATTTTAGAATCCGCTGTAGCTATTATTCAATCTTATGTAATTGCTATTTTAAGCACATTATATTCTAGAGAAGTAAATTAATGAAAAATAATTTTAATCACCCATATCATTTAGTTGATTTTAGCCCATGACCTTTAACTGGAGCTATTGGAGTATTAACTTTAGTTACAGGAATAGTAAAATGATTCCATAATTTTAATATAAATTTATTATTTATTGGATATATTATTATTATTTTAACTATATATCAATGATGACGAGATATTTGTCGAGAAGGAACCCTTCAAGGTAAACATACTATTTTAGTTACTAAGGGATTACGATGAGGGATAATTTTATTTATTGTTTCAGAAGTATTTTTTTTTATTTCCTTTTTTTGAGCTTTTTTTCATAGTAGACTTTCCCCAAATATCGAAATTGGAGCTGTATGACCCCCTTCTAGAATTACTCCTTTTAATCCTTTTCAAATCCCATTATTAAATACTATTATTTTAATTACATCTGGTATTACTGTAACATGAGCTCATCATTCAATTATACAAAACAACTACTCTCAAATAACACAAGGACTTTTTTTTACTATTATTTTAGGAATTTATTTTACTATTTTACAAGCATATGAATATTTTGAAGCACCTTTTACTATTGCTGATAGAATCTATGGATCAACATTTTTTATGGCAACTGGATTCCATGGATTACATGTAATAATTGGTACAATATTCTTATTAATTTGTTTAATTCGACATATCAATAATCATTTCTCTAATAATCACCATTTTGGATTTGAAGCAGCAGCATGATATTGACATTTTGTAGATGTAGTTTGATTATTCCTTTATATTTCTATTTATTGATGAGGAAATTAATTATTTATATAATATATTTAGTATATTTGACTTCCAATCAAAAAGTTTAATTATTTTTAATATAAATAATTATTTTAATTATATATTCATTAATTTTTATTATTTTAATTTCTAATATTATAATATTTTTATCTATTATCTTATCAAAAAAATCTTTCTCAGACCGAGAAAAATGTTCCCCTTTTGAATGTGGATTTGACCCTAAATCTTCAGCTCGTATTCCTTTTTCATTACATTTTTTTTTAATTACTGTAATTTTCTTAATTTTTGATGTAGAAATTGCTTTAATTTTCCCTATTATTAATTTATTTAAATTAACAAATTTTATTATTTGATCAAAAATTAGTTTTTTTTTTATTCTAATTTTATTATTAGGGTTATTTCATGAATGAAATCAAAATATACTTAATTGAACAAATTAATAAATAATTTAGGATTATAGTTTATAAAAACATTTAATTTGCATTTAAAAAATATTGAATATTCAATTTATCTTAAAATAAGAAGCAATTATTGCATTTAATTTCGACTTAAAAGATAGAGTAAATATATTACTCCTTATTTAATTAATTGAAACCAAAAAGAGGTATATCACTGTTAATGATAAAATTGAATAAAAATTCCAATTAAAGAAATATAAAGTATAAAATTAAGCTGCTAACTTAATTTTTAGTGGTTTAATTCCATTAATATTTCTTATTTATATAGTTTATCTAAAACATTACATTTTCATTGTAAAAATAAAAATATTATTTTTTATAAATATTTAAAGATTATAATAATCTCCCTAATATCTTCAATATTATACTCTATTTATAAGCTATTTAAATATAATATAATTAAAAATAAATAAATTACTATTCATAAAACAAATCTAAATAAATAAATTTTATAATTATTTATTTGAAATAAATTATATATTTTTGAATATTTTTTCAAAATTAAATAAATACCTTGACCTCTATAATACTCTCTTCATCCTATATCAACATTTTTTAATAAAACTTGACTAATATTTAAAAAATAATAATTCAATCCATAGGTACTTAAATTAGGTATAAATCATATTAAACTTAAAAAATTTCTTAATTCATAACTATTTAAAAATTTATTAACTGAATAAATATTTATTCTTCTTACTAAATAACCTAATATAACTCCTAAAATTCTTACATAAATAACTATTATTTTTATATTAATAGGTAAATAAATTATATAAGGATAAGGGAAAATTATTCATATTAATATACTTCCTCTAATAATTCTTATAAATAATAAAATAAATATTCTTTTTAATATAATAAAATCTTCTTCATATAAATTATAAATTGACAATAAATTAAAATCATTAATTATTAAATATATAGTTAACCGAAAACTATAAAATATTGTTAAACCTGTTGAAATATAATATAATAAAAAAATAAAAAAATTTAAATTTCTTAATCTTAATATTTCTAAAATTAAATCCTTTGAATAAAATCCAGCTAAAAAAGGAATCCCACATAAAGCTATATTAGAAATATTTATACATAAAGCTGTTAAAGGAATAAAATTACTAATTCCTCCTATAAATCGAATATCTTGTATATCCATTATTATATGAATAATAACCCCAGCACACATAAATAATAAAGCCTTAAATATAGCATGAGTTAATAAATGAAAAAAAGCTAATTCAGGTATTCCTATTCTTAAAATTCTTATTATCAACCCTAATTGACTAAGAGTTGATAAAGCAGTAATTTTTTTTAAATCAAACTCATAATTAGCTGAAATTCCAGCTATAAATATTGTTAAACCTGATAATAATATTAAAATTTTTATAAACATTATATCAATTAATAAAATATTAAATCGAATTAATAAATAAACTCCTGCAGTAACTAAAGTAGAAGAATGAACTAAAGCAGAAACTGGAGTAGGAGCTGCTATAGCAGCAGGTAATCATGAACTAAAAGGAATTTGAGCACTTTTAGTTATAGCTGCAATAATAACTATCCCTCTAATTATTTGTATTATATAATCATTTTTCATAAAATTTAAATAAAATAAATAATTTCAACTTCCATAATTTATTATTCAAGAAATAACTATTAAAATAAATACATCTCCAATTCGATTTGACAAAGCTGTTAATATCCCAGCATTATAAGATTTAATATTTTGATAATAAATTACTAAACAATAAGAAACTAATCCTAATCCATCCCAACCTAATAAAATTCTAATAATATTTGGACTAATAATTAATAAAATTATTGAAAATACAAATAAAAGAACTAAAATAATAAAACGATTTAAATTTAATTCTGAACTTATATAACTTTTTCTATAATAAATAACTACTGAAGAAATTAATATAACAAATATTATAAATAATAAAGATATTCAATCTAATAAAACTCTTATTACAATACTTATTGAACTAAAAGAAATTAATTCCCACTCCAAAAAAATAACTATATTATTTATAATAAAATAAATTATTATAAAAAAATTTAATATACTTAATATAAATAAAAAAAAAAATCTAATAAAACAAATTGAATTTTTAAAAATAACCTAAAATGATTTTATATCATATATTTGACACCACAAATCAATATTTTAATTAAATTATTTAAGTTAAAATCAAATTATTACATAATCAATTTTTATAATTAAAATATTTAATGGTAATCAATGTAATATTAATAATAAATATTCACGAGATACTCCTATATAAAATCTATAAATTCCTGAATAATATTTTCCATGTTGTGTATAAGAATATAAATATAAACTATACCCAGCTCTAAAAAAAGAAATTAATATTAATATTAACATAGAAATTCAAGATCATCTTAACAATCTATTAATTAATCTAATTTCACCTATTAAATTTAAAGAAGGAGGAGCTGCTATATTAGAAGAAATAATTAAAAATCATCATAATCTTATTGAAGGTATAAAATTTATTATCCCCTTATTAATATATAATCTTCGTCTATGTAATCGTTCATAATTAATATTAGCTAAACAAAATATTCCTGAAGAACATAATCCATGGCCAATTATTAAAATATAAGAACCAATAAATCCCCAATAATTTATAGTTATAATTCCCCCAATAACTATTCTTATATGTGCTACTGATGAATATGCAATTAAAGATTTAATGTCAACTTGACAAAAACATTTTAAACTAATATAAAATCCTCCTACTAATCTAATTCTAATTCAAATAATATTATATTTTAATCCAACTTCTTGAAATAAAATTATTACACGAATTAAACCATAACCTCCTAATTTTAATATAATACCAGCTAAAATTATTGACCCAGAAACTGGAGCTTCAACATGAGCTTTAGGTAATCATAAATGAACAAAATATATAGGTATTTTTACTAAAAAAGCTATAATTATAGAAAAATATAATAAATATACTTCAAAATTAAAAAATTTTAAAAAATAAATTATAATATAACTAATCTCATTAAAAATATAAAAAATTCCTAATAATAAAGGCAATGAAACAAATAAAGTATAAAATAATAAATATATCCCAGCCTGAATACGTTCAGGTTGATACCCCCAACCAATAATTAATATTAAAGTAGGAATTAATCTAGCTTCAAAAAATAAATAAAATATAAATAAATTTATTACTCTAGAAGTTAAAAATAATATAATCAATAAAAAAATTAAATTTAATAAAAAAAAATTAACATAATAATCCTGCTTATATAAATTTTCTCTTGCTATAATTATTAAAATACAAATTCAAATTCTTAATAAAATTAACCCATAAGATAAAATATCACATCTATATATATATCTTAAATTACAATAATTTTCAATATTAATTATTAAATTTATAAATATAAATATTATTAAAAATATAATTATTTGAACCATTCAATATATATTAAAATTAAAACAAAAAGGAATTATAAAAAATATTATAAATATAAATTTTGTCATTACAATAAATTAAAACTTTGAAAATAATCATTTCCATAAGTACGAATTATAGAAACCAAAATAGATAATCCTAATGCTCCTTCACATACAGAAAAAACTAAAAAAACTATTAATATATACATATCATAGTCAATATATATAAACATTATTACTAATAAAAAATAAACTCTTAATACTATAAATTCTAATCTCAATAAAACAATTAATAAATGTTTATGTTTTGAAACAAAAATTATATTACCTACAATAAATATAATAATAATTAATATTCATATATTTATAATTATCATTAGTTTTTATAATTTAAAATTAAAATATTGGTCTTGTAAATCAAAAATAAGAATATATCTTTAAAAACATCAAAGAAAAAGAATTTCTTTATCAATAATCTCCAAAATTATTATTTTTATTAAACTATTCTTTGATATTACAAAAATAATTTTATCTTTATTAATTATTTTATTTTCATTATTTATATTATTCCTTAATCATCCACTATCAATAGGATTATTAATTCTAATTCAAACAATAATGACATGTTTAATTACAGGAATTTTTATATCTTCATATTGATTTTCATATATTTTATTTTTAACTTTTTTAGGGGGATTATTAGTATTATTTATTTATGTCTCTAGAATTGCTTCTAATGAAATTTTTAAAATTTCTTTTAATATAACTATAATTTTTTTTTTTAGTATATTATTTATTTTTTTTTTTAGTATATTTTATTCTAATAATCTAAATTGAATAAATTTTAATATTAATAAAATAGAAATAAATAATTTTTTTAATATATTTTTATTTTTTAACAATGAAAATAAAATTAATTTATCTAAATTATATAATAATCAAACATTTTTAATAATAATAATAATAATTATTTATTTATTTATTACATTAATTGCTGTAGTTAAAATAACAAATATTTTTTATGGTCCTTTACGACCATCTTATAACTAATGATAAATATATTTAAACCAATTCGAAAAACCCATCCTATTTTTAAAATTATTAATCAATCTTTAATTGATCTCCCAACTCCTTCAAATATTTCATCTTTATGAAATTTTGGATCACTTTTAGCAATATGTTTAATAATTCAAATTATCACAGGATTATTTTTAACAATATATTATACAGCTAATATTGAATTAGCTTTTTATAGAATTAACTATATCTGTCGAAATGTAAACTATGGATGATTAATTCGAACTTTACATGCTAATGGAGCTTCTTTTTTTTTTATTTGCATTTATATTCATATTGGTCGAGGCATATATTATGAATCTTTTAATTTTAAATATACATGAATAGTAGGAGTAATTATTCTATTTTTATTAATAGCAACAGCTTTTATAGGTTATGTTTTACCTTGAGGCCAAATATCATTTTGAGGAGCAACTGTAATCACTAATTTATTATCAGCAATTCCTTATTTAGGAACTATATTAGTTAATTGAATTTGAGGGGGGTTTGCTATTGATAATGCAACTTTAACTCGATTCTATACCTTTCATTTCATTTTACCATTCATTATTTTAATAATAACTATAATTCATTTACTATTTTTACATCAAACAGGATCTAATAATCCATTAGGAATTAATAGAAATTTAGATAAAATTCCCTTTCACCCATTTTTTACATTTAAGGATATAATTGGATTCATTTTAATTTTATTTATATTAATTTTATTAACTTTAACTAATCCATATTTATTAGGAGATCCTGATAATTTTACTCCAGCTAACCCTTTAGTTACTCCTATTCATATTCAACCAGAATGATATTTTTTATTTGCCTATGCTATTTTACGATCAATTCCAAATAAATTAGGAGGAGTAATTGCTTTAATTTTATCAATCTTAATTTTAATTATTCTTCCAATAACATTTTTTAAAAAAATACAAGGTATTCAATTTTATCCACTAAATCAAATTTTATTTTGAATAATAGTTACAACAATTATCTTATTAACTTGAATTGGAGCTCGACCTGTTGAAGACCCTTATATTATTACAGGACGATTATTAACAATCTTATATTTTTCTTATTATATTATAAACCCAATAATTAGAATTTATTGAGATAAATTAATCTTTAATTAATTAATGAGCTTGTAAAAGCATTTGTTTTGAAAACTTAAGAAAGAATATTTAATTCTATTAATTTATACTAAAAATAAATTAAATTAAAATAAAAAAATTTTTAGCCCTATATATAATATTAAAAAATTTAAAGATAATGGTAAATAAATTTTTCATGCTAAATATATTAATTTATCATAACGATAACGAGGTAAAGTACCCCGCACTCAAATAAATAAAAAAGAAATAAATCTTAATTTTATATAAAAAAAAAAATCTAAACTATATCCACCTAAATAAATTAAAACAAATAATAAACTTATAAATAAAATTCTAGAATATTCAGCTAAAAAAATTAAAGCAAACCCCCCTCTTCTATACTCAATATTAAACCCTGAAACTAATTCTCTTTCCCCTTCAGCAAAATCAAATGGAGTACGATTAGTTTCAGCTAATCTTGAAGAAAATCAACATAATCTTAAAGGAAATATTAAAAAAAAAAACCAAATTATATTTTGATAAATATTAAATATTATTATATTAAAATCTATAATTATAATAATTCTAGATATTAAAATTAAAGCTAATCTAACCTCATAAGAAATAGTTTGTGCTACAGAACGTAAACCCCCTAATAAAGCATAATTAGAATTTGATGATCAACCAGCAATTATAACTGTATATACCCCTAATCTTGTACAACATAAAAAAAATAAAATACCTAAATTAAAATTAATTAAATTAAAATAATAAGGAATTATTATTCAAATTATTAAAGATAAAATAAAACTTACTACTGGAGAAAAATAATAAGATAAATAATTAGAAAATCTTGGATAAGTTTGTTCTTTAGTAAATAATTTAATTGCATCAGAAAAAGGCTGTAAAATACCAATAATACCTACTTTATTTGGACCTTTACGAATTTGAATGTAACCTAAAACTTTTCGTTCTAATAAAGTTAAAAAAGCTACTCCAATTATTACCCCTAAAATTATAATTAATACACCTAAAAAAATTAAAATAATATCTATTAATATCATTTACTACCTATATAAATAAATTATACATTTATGATTTCTAAAACCATTACACTTTTCTGCCAAAATAGCTAAATTAAAAATTCATTTTACATAAAATTTTAAAAATATTCTTTATTATAAATTTAATTTAAATATTTATTCCTTTCGTACTAAAATATTCTATATTTTTAAAGATAGAAACCAACCTGGCTTACACCGGTTTGAACTCAGATCATGTAAGATTTTAATGATCGAACAGATCAAAATTTTAAACTTTTGCATTTAAATTTTATCTTAATCCAACATCGAGGTCGCAAACTTTTTTTTTTATATGAACTAAAAAAAATTACGCTGTTATCCCTAAGGTAATTTTTTCTTATAATCAAAAATTATGGATCAATTATTCACTTATTCATGAATTTAATTAAAAAAAGTTAATCTTATTTTTTTATCACCCCAATAAAATAAAAAAATTTATTTTAATTATTATTTTTATAAATAATTTTAATAAATTTATTTTATCAAACTCTATAGGGTCTTCTCGTCTTTTAAATCCATTATAACTTTTTAATTAAAAAATTAATTTATTTATTTAAAAATGAGACAGTATATATTTCATCCAATCCTTCATACAAGTCACTAATTAAGAGACTATTGATTATGCTACCTTTGTACAGTCAATATACTGCAGCCCTTTAATATTAAATCAGTGGGCAGATTAGACTTTAAATTATTATCTCAAAAAGACATGTTTTTGATAAACAAGTGAATATAAATTTTTGCCGAATTCCTTATTATTTTAATTTAAATAATAATTAAATTTTATTTTTAAATTAAATACTAATTTTATCATTATAACTAATTTTATTGAATTTAAAAATATTTTTTTATAAAAAATTAAATTATTAAAAAATTTTAATTTAATTAAAATTAATTTATAATAAATTAAAAATTATAAACAATATAAATTTTAAAAATTTTAATAAAATCATTTTAATATTATAAAAATTTAATTTAAAGCTTATCCCTTAAAATATATTTTTTTATTTTAAGATAAATTAATTAATTAATTTATCTTAAAATAAAAAAAAAATTAAATTTTTTTCTAAAAAAACTAGATATATTTAAAAACGATTAACATCTCATTTCAAATTAATTATTTAAAATATTTATGCCACAATAACTTTTATAATTAATTATCTCTTTTAAATTCGAGAAATATTTAAGCTAAACCTTTTTTTTAATAAACTCTGATACACAAGATACAATAAATTAAATTTACTTTTAATTAAATTAATTTTCATAATTATTTAAAATTTCTTATACAATACTATTAAACTATAAATATAATAATTTTTTTTTTATTAATACTAAAACCCCCCAATTTTAATATTAAAATTATTTTTATTATCTTTATTTCATTAATTTTTCAACTTCAAATTAATTGAATTATTTTCAATATCATTTCAATGTAAATGAAATACTTTATCAAGATCTAATTTGTTATTTCTAGAAACACTTTCCAGTACCTCTACTTTGTTACGACTTATTTCAATTTATTTATGAAAGCGACGGGCAATATGTACATATTCCAATTTTTAATCATTTTAATAAATTAAATAAAATTACATTTAAATCCACTTTTAATTAATTTTTACAAATTAATATCAATTATAAATATTTTTATTGTAATCCATTATATTCTTAATTATAATCTGCATCTTGATCTGATTTAAATTTTAATTTTAATTTTTAAATATTATTTTTATAAAAAAATATTTTTATAACAACGATATACAAAATAAAAAAAAATTAAGTAAATTTATTCGTGGATTATCAATTATTAAACAGATTCCTCTAAATGAACTAAAATACCGCCATATTATTTAAGTTTCAATAAATTATTATATACTATTTTAGTATTATTAATTTAAATTTTTAATAATAGGGTATCTAATCCTAGTTTACAAATAAAATTTATTAAATCATATTATAAATAATTAATTTCAATTTAATTAAAATTTCACTTAATAATTTAATATTTAATTAACTTTTATTTAATATTTATTAATTACTAATATAATTTAATTTAACTTTTGTTTAACCGCAACTGCTGGCACAAAATTTGTTATTAATTTAAATATTACTAAATCTTAATTTCTTAAATTTTTAATATTAATTACTATAAATAATTATTAATTATTATTAAAATAATTAATAATTTATACTAAAATTTACATGTAAAATAAATTTATAATAAAATTTTTAAACCATAAAAAATTTATTTAATAGTATTATATATATATATGAAACCGTTTTAAATATTTTTTCAATAAATAAAAAAAAATTATTAA